CTTTACTTTATATGAATTTTTTATATCGCTAACATAACGTAATGAAAATAAATAAATTAGGCTTTTTTATTTAGTAATTTTTTATAGTAATTCATTAGCCGAAAGCCTAGAAGAAAAAAAATTTTTGGCTTTTTTCCAATATAAATGTTTAATGAATACATTAATATATATTAATATATGTAAACGGATTGATATTATATATATATAGATATTTATGAATAGCGATAGATATATCTATATTTATATAATAATAAATAAATAGAATATAACGACGTCTATTTATTTATTAATCTTATCTATCTTATTATTATATCCTTATTTCTGTAAGTGGCAGGAGGCTATATTCAGCTTTTGGAAGAAAAATAGAATATTAATTATTTATAAATATATTAATATATATAATTAAATATTAATATATTAATATGTAATTCATAAAAAACTTATAATATATTATATATATATATATACACTATTGATTTATGATAATGTATTCATTATAAAGAAATAAATATATTAATATTTAAAATTACATTAACATATATACTTTAATAAAAAAACAATTTTTTTTATAATAATTAAATAATAACGAAAAAAAAAAAAAATTTCCTTTATTTAATATTAAATAAATTCCTTTTTTTATAATATTACACAAAATTATTAATAATATCATAATTTTTTCTTTAATTTTAAATTAAGAAAATTATTATTATAAAAAGCTAAAGGAAATAATTATATTCTTTATTTTCATTCAATTTATTATGATATATTTGTTTCTTTTATTTTTAATATAAAGTATAAGAATGGGCGATTAACTTATTTAGGTTTTTTCTGTTAAATAAAATAATTGTTCATTTTGTTCGGATTTTTGGGCCAAATTTAATAAAATTTAGTAATTTTTTCCGAATTGATGAAAAAAAAAATTTTTTTGTCATTCAATGATAATTGGCTTAATCTTTTTTAAATTTTGGGCAAACAAGGGTAATTTGGGCAAATTATTTTTGTTAATTTAAAATTAAGGTTGGTAGCTGAATTGGTTGTTCAATTGGGCAGTTGGGCAATTCAACAGGTATTTCTTCAGTTTGTTGGAGTGAAAGTTAATTATTTATTGTAGCCCCTGGGAGGATGCTGCTTTTGGTTATTAATTTGAAAAATTTGTTGTTTTTTTTTTTTGCTTTTATAACATGTTTGTAATATTAATATTGAGATAAAAGATTTAATTTTAGTTTAGAAGTTAAGTTAATTTTTATTGTACATGTAAGTTTTAGTGAAAAATGGTGTTTAAAAAATTTAATTTGCAGTATATAAATTTTTAAAATAAAGTAATTTAGTTTAAGTAATAAATTTTAGTGTTGACAACGTTTGTGCCAGCAGTCGCGGTTATACAAACGACATAATTTAACTTTATTAGGAAATAATTAATTGATATTGATTAGGATTAATAATTAAATTATTTAGGTGAAATTGTTTTATTTAATTAAATTCTAATAATAGTTTTTGAGGTTGTTAAATTTGTTAATAAACTAGGATTAGATACCCTACTATTAAAAATTTAAATTGATTTCTTAATTAGTAATAGCTATGTTCTTGAAAATTAAAAAATTTGGCGGTACTTTAATCCTTTCAGAGGAACCTGTCCTGTAATTGATGGTCCACGATTAAATTTACTTGTTTTATATTAGTTTGTATATCGTCGTTTATTGATTATTTTAGGAGAATTTTAATGTTCAACAAATATAATTTTATATTGAAGATCAGATCAAGCTGCAGCTTATAAACAAGAAGAGATGGGTTACAATAAGTTTATTTATTACGAATGGTATGATTTGAATATTTGCCTGAAGGTGGATTTGAAAGTAATTTGATTTAGTTAGTTTAAATGATTTGGAATCTAAAGTATGCACATATCGCCCGTCGCTCTCATTATTAAGTTGGGATAAGTCGTAACAAAGTAGGTGTACTGGAAAGTGTACCTTGAATGACAAATCAGAGCTTGTTAAAGCATTTTATTTACACTAAAAAGTTTATTGATTATTTCAATTGATTTGAAATTAAGAAATTATATTTATTTTTATTTGTTTATTTTTAAATAAAGAATTTTTTGGTTATATTATTAATATTGAAATAATTATTTTTATGATAGTTTATTAGTACTGTGAAGGAAATTTATTTAATTATAAAAAAGAAGAATTTATTTTTTGTACCTTTTGTATCAGGGTTTATTAAAATAATATTATAAATTTAATTTTCTCGATTTTAAAGGAGCTAATAACTTATAAATTTTATTGTGGAATTACTATTTAAAATTTGTTATTTGAAATGAAACGTTATTCGTCTTTAAAGATTTCTAGTTTCTAAAGAAAAGAATTTAATTCTTTTTCTTAAGGTAAATAGTTAAGTTAAACTATTTTGTTTTAAGAATAAAAAATTTAAAGGGATAAGCTTTTAATTTTTTCTATAATATTATTTATTAATTTTAGGTTGTAGGATTGGAATTTTTCATCAGTAAAAGGATGTTTTAATTTACTTAAGTATTTTAATATTTATATATTATTTAGATAATTTATTTAGAATTTATTTTTAATTTTTAAATTTAAGTAATAATGATAAAATTAGTAATTAAATTTGTTTGAATTTATTGTTAATTAAAGATTTTATTAAGGAATTCGACAATTAATTTTTTCGCCTGTTTAATAAAAACATGTCTTTTTGATTATGATTTAAAGTCTGGTCTGCCCACTGTAATATAAATGAAGGGCCGCGGTATTTTAACTGTGCAAAGGTAGCATAATAATTAGTTTCTTTATTGGAAACTGGAATGAATGGCTGGACGAGAAAAATAGTGTCTCAATAAAAATTAATGAATTTTATTTTTAAGTGAAAAAGCTTAAATGATTTTAAAAGACGAGAAGACCCTATAGAGTTTTACATAAATTTTATATTAAATAATTGGAATTTTTTATTATTATAATAATTTTTGTTTAGCTGGGGTGGCTTTAAAATTGATTTAACTTTTATATATTTTTACACTAATTTGTGATTATTTGATCCATAAATTTGATTAAAAGATTTAATTACCTTAGGGATAACAGCGTAATCTTTCTTAGGAGTTCAAATCAATAGAAGGGATTGCGACCTCGATGTTGGATTAAAATTTATTTTTGGTGCAGAAGCTAAAATATTAAGTCTGTTCGACTTTTAAAATTTTACATGATCTGAGTTTAAACCGGTGTAAGCCAGGTTGGTTTCTATCTTTAAAAAATTTGAATATTTTAGTACGAAAGGACCAATTATTCAACTAATAGTTTATTTTTGATGAATATTGTTATTTTGGCAGAGTAGTGCAATAGATTTAGGATCTTTATATGTAGTTTTTACAAATAACACTTGTTTTTTATTGATTTGTTAATAATTTTAATTAGAATATTATTTTTAATTATTGGTGTCTTGGTTGGTGTAGCATTTTTAACTTTATTAGAACGAAAGGTTTTAGGATATATTCAGATTCGTAAGGGCCCTAATAAGGTTGGATTTTTAGGGATTTTACAACCTTTTAGAGATGCTATTAAGTTATTTACTAAGGAACAGACTTACCCTTTGGTGAGAAATTTTATTTTTTATTATATTTCTCCTGTATTTAATCTATTTTTGGCTTTATTAATATGAATATGTATTCCTTTTTTTTCTTATTTTTTTAATTTTAATTTTGGTTTATTATTTTTTCTTTGTTGTTCAAGTTTAGGGGTTTATACGATTATAATTTCTGGTTGATCTTCTAATTCTAACTATTCTTTACTAGGAGGTATTCGATCTGTTGCTCAAACAATTTCTTATGAAGTAAGATTAGCTTTAATTTTATTGTCTTTTTTATTTTTAACTAAAAGATTTAGTATATTTAGTTTTTGTGAATTTCAGGAAAATATTTGATTTTTGTTTCTTTGTTTTCCTTTATGTTTAATATGATTAGTTTCTGGTTTAGCTGAAACTAATCGTACTCCTTTTGATTTTGCTGAAGGTGAATCAGAGTTGGTTTCAGGATTTAATGTTGAATATAGAAGAGGGGGATTTGCATTAATTTTTTTAGCTGAATATTCAAATATTTTATTTATAAGAATAATGAGATGTCTTTTATTTTTAGGTGGCGATTTTTATTCTTTTATATTTTTTATTAAATTAGTTTTTATCTCATTTTTTTGAATTTGAGCTCGTGGAACTTTACCTCGATTTCGTTATGATAAATTAATATACTTGGCTTGAAAGAGATATTTACCTGTTTCTTTAAATTATTTAATATTTTTTTCTGGTTTAAGATTTTTTATTTTTTCTTTAATTATTTAGTTAATAAAATTTAGTAAAGTTTTTAGGAAGTATTTTTCCTTTCTTTTTACTTTCAAGGTAAATGCTTTAACAAGCTCAAAAACTAATTAAAAATGATTTTATCTCAAGTAATATAAGTGATTGGATTTAAAATAAAGTAAATAAAGTATGATACTGTAAGTGTTTGCCCAACTAAAATGTAAGGGTCTTCTACAGGTCGTGCTCCAATTCATGTTAGTAGTAGTACAATTGAGAGTATTCTTCAGAATAGAATTTTATTAATTGGGTAAAATTGATTTCTTTGGAATTTTTTTTTATTTGTAATTGGTAAAATAAATAAAATAGCAATTGATATAACAAGAGCAATTACTCCTCCTAATTTATTAGGAATTGAACGTAGAATAGCATAAGCAAAAAGAAAGTATCATTCAGGTTGAATATGAACTGGAGTAACTAGTGGATTAGCCGGAATAAAATTATCTGGATCCCCTAAAAGATAAGGGTTTGTTAAGTTTAAAACTAATAGAGCTGAAATTATTAAAATAAATCCTACTCTATCCTTTAAAGAAAAATAAGGATGGAATGGAATTTTATCAATATTTCTATTAATTCCTAAAGGGTTATTAGATCCTGTTTGATGAAGAAATAATAAATGAATTATTACTAGAGCTGCAATGATAAATGGTAATAAGAAATGGAGTGTATAAAATCGATTAAGTGTGGCATTATCAACTGCAAATCCCCCCCATAGTCAGGTAACAATTGATTGTCCTAAATAAGGAATTGCTGATAATAGATTAGTAATTACTGTAGCTCCTCAAAATGATATTTGACCTCAAGGAAGAACATATCCTAGAAAAGCTGTTGCTATTACAATAAATAAAATTAGAACTCCAACTGTTCATGTTATTTCTAAAGTGTATGAACCATAATAAATTCCTCGCCCTACATGTAAGTAAAGACAAATAAAGAAGAATGAAGCTCCATTAGCATGTAATGTTCGAATTATTCATCCATAATTTACGTCACGACAAATATGTGCAACTCTATTAAATGCTAGTTCAATGTTTGGACAGTAATGTATTGCTAAGAATAATCCTGTGACAATTTGAATAACAAGACATAGGCCTAAAAGTGATCCGAAATTTCATCAGGCAGAAATATTTGATGGAGTTGGTAAATCTACTAGGGATCTATTAATAATTTTAGTTATTGGTGAAAGGTGTTTTAATTGTTTTTTCATTAAAATTTTTGTCGAAGTGCTCCATAATTAATATTTGTAATTTTTACTACTGCAATTAATGTAATTAATAAGTAAATAATTATTATAATTATAATTATTATGAATGGTTCATTAAAAAATTTTCTTATTGCGATTGCTTGATTATTTTGAGTTGAGAAATTTAATATTTCTCTTTTATTTCATAGGAATGAATTTATAAATGTTTCATAAAAAATCAGTATTGCTCTTATTCTTAATGGAATAAAAATAAGTGATTTTGAAGAAAATTTAAATTTTTCATTTGAGGCTACTCTTGTTATATAAATAAAGAGAATTAGTATTCCTCCAATTATTACTAAGAAGATAATATATGAATATCAGAAAGATTGATTAAAAAATCCTGCATTTATAGTTATAAAAATTGTTTGAAATAGAAGAATTGTTCCTATAGATATAGGGTGTTTAGTAATAATAAAAAGAAATCTTAATAAAATTATTATTGTTAAAATAATAGAAAAAGCTATGCAGAGAATAGTTTAATTTAAAATATTAACTTTGGGAGTTAATGATAAGATCTATCTTTTCTCTGATGTTTTAAGGAATTAACCATTTCTGGTTTACAAGACCAGTATTTTATATTTAAATTATTAAAACTAATGATAACATGATTTTTTGTTTATATTTTTATATTTATTTGTGGATTATTATCTTTTTCTATAAATCGGAAACATTTACTAATAATATTATTAAGATTAGAGTTTGTTGTCCTTTCTTTATTTATTATAATATTTGTAATATTATCTCTTTTAGGTTTTGAATCTTATTTTAGTTTAATTTTTTTAACTATAAGAGTTTGTGAAGGTGCTTTAGGCTTATCAATCTTAGTTTCTTTAATTCGTACTCATGGGAATGATAATTTCAAATCTTTTTCAATTTTATGATAAAGTTTTTATTTTTTATGGTTTTTATGATTCCGGTTAGTTTTTTTAATTATTATTGATTAAATCAATTTCTATACTTATTTTTATCGGTTTTATTTTTATACTCTTTTTCTTTCAACTATTCTTTTCTTAATTTATCTTATTTGTTAAGTTGTGATCTTTTATCTTATTCATTAGTTTTATTAAGTTTATGAATTTGTTCTTTAATAATTCTTGCTAGAAGAAGAATTTATTTAACTAATACTTATTATCAAATATTTTTATTCTTTGTTTTAATGCTGATAATTTCTTTATATATAACTTTTTCTTCTACAAATTTATTTATTTTTTATTTATTTTTCGAAATTAGTTTAATTCCAACTTTATTTTTAATTATTGGTTGGGGATCTCAACCTGAACGTATTCAGGCTGGAATTTATTTAATATTTTATACATTATTTGCTTCTTTACCTATAATGGTTGCATTATTTTATGTATATTATAATGATTATACTTTAAGATTTTTTTTATTCAGAAATTATAGTTCTTTTTATTTGTTTTTTTGTATAACGTTTGTTTTTTTAATTAAATCTCCAATATTTCTTGTTCATCTTTGATTACCAAAGGCTCATGTTGAGGCTCCAATTTCTGGTTCAATAATTTTGGCTGGGGTTATGTTGAAGCTTGGGGGTTACGGAATAATACGTTTATTTTTTCTTTTTTCTAGAATTATTAAGTTTTATGGTTACATTTTTGTCAGAATTTCATTAGTTGGTGGGGTTTTAATTTCATTAATTTGCCTTCGTCAGACTGATATAAAGTCTTTGATTGCTTATTCTTCTGTTAGACATATAGGTTTAGTAATTAGAGGTTTAATAACTCTAAACTATTGGGGATTTTGTGGGTCATTTTTTATAATAATTGCTCATGGCTTATGTTCTTCTGGTCTATTTTGTTTAGCAAATATTTCATATGAACGTTTAGGGAGACGAAGACTTTATTTAAATAAGGGATTAATAAATATTATACCTAGACTTTCTATATGATGATTTTTATTTAGAGCTTGTAATATAGCAGCTCCTCCTTCATTAAATCTATTAGGGGAAATTAGATTAATTAATAGTTTAGTTTCTTGGAGATCAATAACTATTTCTATACTTATTTTTATTTCTTTTTTTAGAGCTGTATATTCTTTATATTTATACTCTTATTCTCAACATGGAAAAATTTATTTAGGGGTTTATAGATTTTATTCAAGTTCTGTCCGTGAATTTATTTTATTATTTCTTCATTGATTTCCTTTAAATATTTTAGTTGTAAAGGGGGAATTCTTTTCTTTATGAAATTATTTAAGTAGTTTAATAAAAAATTTTGGTTTGTGGTTCCAAAGATGTATAATTTACCTTAAATAATTATTTGTATGTATTATTCTATATTTTTTTTAGTTATAAGATTAACTATATTTTTTTCTAGATTATTTTTTATTTCAATAGATTTAAGAGTTATATTAGAATTTTCTTTCTTTAGTTTTAATTCTTGCAGAGTAATAATAACTTTATTATTTGATTGGAAATCTCTTTTATTCTCAAGATTTGTCTTTTTTTTTTCATCAATAGTTGTATTTTATAGAGATGAATATATACATGGTGATTTAAATTTAAATCGTTTTATTATTTTGGTTAGTTTATTTGTTTGTTCAATAATATTATTAATTTTTAGACCAAATTTAATCAGAATTTTATTAGGATGGGATGGTTTAGGATTAGTTTCTTATTGTTTAGTTATTTATTATCAAAATATTAAGTCTTATAATGCAGGGATACTTACAGCGCTAAGAAATCGTGTTGGGGATGTTGCTTTATTAATTTCTATTTCTTGAATAATAAATTTTGGTAGTTGAAATTATCTTTTTTGACTTGAATGTATAAAGCATGATATATCAATAATAATTATTTCATATTTAATTGTATTAGCAGCAATAACTAAGAGTGCTCAGATTCCTTTTTCATCATGACTTCCTGCAGCTATAGCAGCACCTACTCCTGTTTCTTCTTTGGTTCATTCTTCAACTTTAGTTACAGCGGGGGTATATTTATTAATTCGTTTTAGGCCTTGCTTTTCTTCTAATCTTTATATATTTCTTTTATTAGTTTCAAGATTGACAATATTTATAGCAGGTTTAGGGGCGAACTTTGAGTTTGATTTAAAAAAGATTATTGCTTTATCAACATTAAGACAATTAGGTTTAATAATAGGAATTTTAGCAATTGGTGAAAGAAATTTAGCTTTTTTTCATCTTTTAACTCATGCTTTATTTAAGGCTTTATTATTTATATGTGCTGGAAATATTATTCATAATTTACTTAATTGTCAAGATATTCGTTTTATAGGGGGATTAGTAGTTCATATACCTTTAACTTGTACTTTTTTTAATATTTGTAATATGGCTTTATGTGGGATTCCCTTTTTAGCTGGTTTTTATTCAAAGGATTTAATATTAGAAGTATTATCAATAAATTACATTGGTTTATTTACATATTTAATTTTTTTTATTTCTACAGGTTTAACTGTAAGATATTCAATCCGTTTAGCTTATTATACAATAATAGGGGATAATAATTTTCTTGTGTATTCATCTTTAAGAGAAAGAAGAATAACAATATTAAAGGGGATAGCTGGATTAATTTTCTTTGTTATTATAGGGGGTTCAATATTAATATGATTAATCTTTTCAACTCCTTATTTTATTTGTCTTCCATTTTTAATAAAGATTATAGCATTAATTGTAACTTTTCTTGGTGTTTGAATCGGTTATGAGTTTTCAATATTTTCTTTTGGTAGAGGTCTTTTAACTTTATCAAATTTAAAGATAACTTTATTTGCTTCGTTGATATGAAATCTTCCTTTTATTTCGACTTTTGGTATTAATTATTATCCAGTATATTTTGGTGGTCAAATTTATCATAAATTAGATAATGGTTGATTAGAATATTTTGGTGGAAAGAACTTTTACCAAAATATAAAGAATATATCAAGATTTTTTCATTTTCTTTATAATAATAATTTAAAAATTAATCTCATATTATTTATTTTTCTATTAATTATTATTTCAATAATTTATTTTAATAGCTTATAAAGAGCATTACACTGAAGATGTAAAGGAAAGATTTATTCTTTTAAGATATCTTTAGAATTTTAAATTCTTTTTTACTTTGAAAAAGTAATGTTTTAAATAAACTATAAAGATTTATGCTGGGGGAGATTAATGGAATTGCACCACTATTGGAGAAGTTAGAAGCTTATCCTGAGCTTTCAATCTCCTTTAATTGGAAATGAATTCAATTTTGTCATTAACAGTGACATACCTCTATTTTGGTTTCAATTAATTAAATAAGGATGAAATTTCATCAAAATTTTAGGTCGAAACTAAATACAATTAATTGTTTCTTATTTAAGATAAATTGCTATGCAATTTCTTTTAAATGCAAATTAAATGTTAATAATTAACTATTATCCTAATATGTTCATTCAAGTGCGCCTTGGTTTCATTCATGGAATAGTCCAATTACTAAAATGAGAATAAAGAAGATAATAATTACTGAAAATGTTATTGGTTTAATTGTTTTTATAATAAGAATTAAAGGGATTAATAGAGTAATTTCTACATCAAAGATTAGGAAGATTATTGCAATTAGGAAGAATTGTAAGGAGAATGGTAGTCGTGATCTAGTTTTTGGGTCAAATCCACATTCAAATGGTGATATTTTTTCTCGGTCTATAAATGTTTTTTTTGAGATAATGGTGCAGATTGAAATTATAATTCTTGAGATAAATATAATAATTATTCTTGCTGTTCAGATTATTATCTATACTAGTTTTTCTAGTTTTTCTGATTGGAAGTCAAATATAATTTAATATATTATATAGATAATTATCTACCTCATCAGTAAATTGAAATATAAAGAAAAAGTCAAACTACGTCAACAAAGTGTCAATATCAAGCTGCAGCTTCAAACCCAAAGTGATGGATTGATGAGAAGTGGTTTTTGATTAGTCGAATTAAACATACTAGAAGGAATGTTGTTCCAATAATAACATGAAGTCCATGAAATCCTGTTGCTATAAAGAAGGATGATCCATATACTGCATCAGAAATTGTAAATGGGGCTTCAATATATTCAAATCCTTGAAGAATAGAAAAATAGATTCCTAAAATAATTGTAAGTGCTAAACTTTGAACTGCTTGGGTTTTATTATTTTCTATTAGTCTGTGATGTGCTCATGTAACTGTTAATCCTGAAGTTAGTAAAATTAAAGTATTAAGAAGTGGGATTTGAATTGGGTTGAAGGGGACAATTCTTTTTGGTGGTCAAATTATTCCTAATTCAATTGAAGGAGAAAGTCTTCTGTGAAAGAACCCTCAAAAAAATGAGATAAAGAAAAATACTTCTGAAGTAATAAATAAAATTATTCCTCATCGTATTCCTATAGTTACAATATATGTATGATGTCCTTGAAATGTTCTTTCACGAGAAATATCACGTCATCATTGATATATAATAAGTATTGTAATTAGTGTACCAAATAGGAATAAGTCATTATTGAATTTATGGAATCATTTAATAATTCCTATTATTGTGATTATTGCTCTAAATGCTCCTAGAATTGGTCATGGTCTAACGTCTACTAAGTGAAAGGGGTGATTTTTGTGAACTCTCATTAGTTTACTTCTCTAGAGTAAAGTGTTCTTAATACAGCAAATACATATGATTGAATAATTGCGACAGCTGATTCAAGAGTAATAAGGAGGATTTGAGTAATAATTAAAATGTTAATTATGATTATTGATAGTATTGATCCAGTATTTCCTAATAAAGTTAATAAAAGGTGGCCTGCAATTATATTTGCTGATAGTCGGACTGCTAGTGTTCCTGGTCGAATAACATTTCTAATCGTTTCAATACATACTATAAAAGGTATAAGAACAGGTGGTGTTCCTTGTGGAACTAGGTGAGCAAATATGTGGATTGTATTATTAATTCATCCGAATAGTATAAATGATAATCATAATGGAAGAGCAAGAGCAAGTGTTATTGAGAGGTGTCTTGTTCTTGTAAAAATATAAGGAAAAAGACCTATAAAATTATTAAAAAGAATCAATGAAAATAATGAAATAAAAATTATTGTTGATCCTGATCTTTTACCAATTAGTGTTTTAAACTCGTAATGAAGTGTAAAGATAATTTTATTTCATAGTATATTAAATCGTGAAGGAATTAATCAGAAGAATGGAGGAATTAATATAAATATAATTAATGTTCTTATTCAATTTATTGATCCAAAGTTTGTTCTAGGGTCAAATGTTGAGAATAGATTTGTTATCATTTTCAGTTAATTTTTTTTCTAGTTTTTTTATCTCTTTTTCTTCCTATAGAAGAATAGTTTGTTTGAAAAAAGTTTATTGAATTAAGAATTAGAAAAGAAATTGTAAAGAAGATAAAAAGGGTTAATCAATTTATTGGTGCTATTTGTGGCAATAAAAACTATTATAAATATTAATAATTTTAGTATGACAAACTAATGTTATAATTTTAACTAAGTTTTTCATTAGAAGTAGTTGCTAATCTACTATTTAGTGGTTTAAGAGACCAAAACTTGCTTTCAGTCATCTAATGAACTATTTATCAATCATTTAATAAAGTAATTTACGGAAATTCTTTCTATTACAATTGGTATGAATCTGTGGTTAGCTCCACAGATTTCTGAACATTGTCCAAATATTAATCCAGGTCGTTTTGATGAAAATCTTACTTGATTAAGACGACCTGGTGTAGCATCAATTTTAACTCCTAAATTTGGAATTGTTCATGAATGAATAACATCTGCTGCTGTTACTATTATTCGTACCCGTGATAATATGGGTACTACTATTCGGTTATCAACATCTAGGAGTCGGAATCTTGACTTTTTTAGTTCATTTATAGGCTTTATATATGAATCGAACTCAATTGTTTTAAAATCTGAATATTCATAAGATCAGTATCATTGGTGTCCGATTGTTTTAATTGAAATTATAGGATTAATAATTTCATCTAGTAAGTAAAGTAAACGAATTGATGGTAGTGCAATAAAAACAAGTGTGATAGCTGGAAGAATTGTTCAAATAATTTCTAGTGATTGTCTTTCTAATAAATATCGAAAGTTATGTGTATTGAAAAATAATCTTCTTATTAAATATCCAACTAGCACTGTGATTATAGCAAGAATTAGTATTGAATGATCATGAAAAAATGATAGTTGTTCTATTAAGGGGGAGGCTCTATCAGGAAGTGATACTATATTTCAATTTGCTATTTCTAAAAAAAGAAGAAATCTTTATGTATAGATCTTAAATCTATTGCACTACTCTGCCATTTTAGAACTTAGTTAACATTGGAAGTTCTGAGAAAGTGTGTTCTGCGGGTGGCAGTCTTTGGATTCATTCAATTGAAGTTCTTAAGTTTGTAGGGGAGATTGTTTGTCGTTTTGATGAGAATGCTTCTCAAATAATAAAAATTATAATTAGGATTCTAACAGTTGAGATTATTGATCCTAATGAAGAAATAATATTTCATGAAATATATGCATCTGGGTAGTCAGAATAACGTCGTGGCATACCAGCTAGACCTAAGAAGTGTTGAGGGAAAAAGGTTAAATTTACTCCTAAGAACATGGCAGCAAATTGAATTTTTAGGAATTTTTCATTCAATGTGATTCCAGTGAATAAAGGGAATCATTGAATTACTCCCCCTATAATAGCAAATACAGCTCCTATTGAAAGAACATAATGGAAATGGGCCACTACATAATAAGTATCATGAAGAATAATATCAATAGAAGAGTTTGATAAAACTACTCCTGTTAATCCTCCAACAGTAAAAAGGAATACAAATCCTAATGCTCATAGTATTGGTGGGTTATAATTTATTTGTGTTCCATGAAGTGTTGCTAATCATCTAAAAATTTTAATTCCTGTAGGAACGGCAATAATTATTGTTGCTGAGGTGAAGTAAGCTCGAGTATCAACGTCTATTCCAACGGTGAATATGTGGTGTGCTCAAACAACAAAGCCTAATAATCCAATTGCTATTATTGCATAAATTATTCCTAATGCTCCAAATGTTTCCTTTTTACCTCTTTCTTGTCTAATAATATGGGAAATAAGACCGAATCCTGGTAAAATAAGAATATATACTTCTGGGTGTCCAAAAAATCAGAATAGATGTTGATAAAGAATTGGATCTCCCCCTCCTGCTGGATCGAAGAATGAAGTATTAAGGTTTCGATCTGTTAGAAGTATAGTAATAGCTCCTGCAAGAACAGGAAGTGAGAGAAGTAAAAGAAGTGCAGTAATTGCTACTGATCAAACAAATAATGGTATTCGGTCAGGAGTTATTCCCTTTGATCGTATATTAATTACTGTAGTAATAAAATTAACAGCTCCTAGAATTGAAGAAATACCTGCTAGATGTAATCTGAAAATAGCAAGATCAACAGAAGCTCCACCATGAGCAATATTTGCTGATAATGGTGGGTAGACTGTTCATCCAGTTCCTGCTCCTCTTTCAACTATTCTTCTTATTAAAAGAAGAGATAATGAAGGTGGAAGTAATCAGAATCTTATATTATTTATTCGAGGAAATGCTATATCTGGAGCTCCAAGTATTAATGGAACTAATCAGTTTCCAAAACCTCCAATTATAATAGGTATAACTATGAAGAAAATTATAATGAAAGCATGTGCTGTAACAATAACGTTAAAGATTTGATCATCTCCAATTAGTGATCCAGGTATTCCTAGTTCTGTTCGAATAAGAACTCTTAAAGATGTTCCTACTATTCCTGCTCATGCACCAAAGATGAAGTATAAGGTACCAATATCCTTATGATTTGTTGAAAAAAGTCACTTGTTCGGTAAAATGGCTGAGTTTAGGCGATAAATTGTAAATTTATTTACGAATATTTTATTCTTTTACCAGGTCTTATATTCAATAATGATATTAAATTGCAAATTTAAAGGAAAGATTTATTCTTTAAGGCTTAAAGAATATTCTTTATAAAAAGCTTTGAAGGCTATCAGTTTAATTTAACTTAAATCCTTAAGAGAAATTAAAAAGTAGAGTACAGATAGCTAGTCTTGACAGTGTAAGAATATTTAAAATTATGATATTATTGATTTTGTAATTGATGTTTAATTTTTTTCTTTTTTCTTGTGTGAAAATCACTATAGTTGTAAAGGTTACTCGTATATAGAAAAAGATTGTAAGAAGAGTAAATACGATTATGATTATTGATATGAATACTATTTTTTGTGAAATTATGAAATTAATTGTTAGTCATTTTGGTAAAAATCCAATAAATGGAGGGATTCCTCCAAGTGACAGAAAATTCATAATGAAGATTATTTTCAATGGTTTGTTTGAATTTAATGAATTGATTAGTTGATTAATATGAAAAATATTAAGTGTTTTAAGGATTATAATTATATTGAATGAAATTAAAGTGTAAATTGAGATATAAATTAATCAGATTCTTTGTCATACAAGAAATGAACTGATTATTCAACCAACATGGTTAATAGATGAATAAGCTAGGATTTTTCGAATTCTTGTCTGATTAATTCCTATAACCCCTCTAACTACTATTCTGAAAATAATGACAATTGATACAAGGAAAGTAGTTTTTATTCTATTAATAAGAATAACTATTGGGGCGATTTTTTGTCAAGTTATTATTAATAATGAGTTTATTCATGATAACCCTTCAATAATTTCTGGAAATCAGAAATGGAAGGGGGCAGCTCCTATTTTTATTAAAATAGCTGAGTTTATAATTAATAATTGATTGGGCAAGGTCAATGTATTAATTATAATATCATCAGTTATAATAATGATAATGGAGAAAAGGAGAATTATTGATGCAATAGCTTGAGTAATAAAATATTTTATTGCGGCTTCTGATTTTATAGAGTTTTTTGTTCTTGATATTAGTGGAATAATTGATAATAGATTAATTTCTAATCCTAATCATATTCCTAATCAAGAATAGGAAGAGGTTGTAATTAGTGTTCCAATTACTATAGTTGTAAGAAAGAGAAGTTTATAGAGTTTGTTCAATAAAAAGAATAGGATTAGGACCTATATAATCGGGGTATGAACCCTAGAGCTTATTTAGCTTATCTTTTTATGATTTAGTATAAGACGTACATGGGATTTTGATTCTCAAGGTAATAGTTTAATTCTATTAATTATAATGAAGGTAATATAATTACATAATATATTCTATCAAAATATCCCTTTTTAATCAGGCACTTCATT